GACTTTTATCTGGAGAATATCCAACAAGCGTTTCCATTGAATAAATAAGGGATCCCGACCCTAAAAACAATAATGCTTTTGAATAAGCATGGGTAATCAAATGAAATAAAGCAGCTCGATAAGAACCCATACCTAGAGCTAACATCATATAACCCAATTGAGACATTGTCGAATAAGCTAAACTTCTCTTAATATCCTTTTGAGCAAGAGCTAATGTAGCCCCTAAAAACAAAGTTATTACACCTATAAAAGCGATTACATACATTAGATAAGGGATCCCTACGAAAACAGGAAAAAGTCGAGCAACTAGAAAAATCCCCGCCGCGACCATGGTCGCGGCATGGATCAGAGCTGAAATAGGAGTAGGCCCCTCCATTGCATCAGGTAACCATACATGAAGGGGAAATTGGGCAGATTTTGCAACTGCACCAGCAAATAAAAACAAAGTACATAAAATACAAAAGAAAAGATTGACCTCATTATTTTTTATTAAGTTATTAAAAATTTCAAACAAATCACGAAAATCAAAACTGCCTGTTAACCAATAAAGACCTAAAATTCCTAATAATAAGCCAAAATCCCCGACACGATTAGTCACAAACGCTTTTTGACAAGCATTCGCGGCACTAGGTCGTGTGAACCAAAAACCTATTAATAGATACGAACACATTCCAACTAATTCCCAAAAAATATAAATTTGTATCAAATTGGAACTGGTAACTAAGCCTAGCATGCAAGTATTGAAAAAACTCATATAAGCAAAAAATCTTAAATATCCGCGATCATGACACATATAATTATCGCTATAAATAAGAACCAAAATTGCAACAGTAGTTATTAAGACTGACATAATAGAAGTAAGTGGATCGAACAAATAGCCAAATTCTAAAGAAAAATCATTATTAATAGTCCAAGACCATACATATTGATAAATGGAATTATTATTTATTTGTTGAATCGACAGCATCATCGAAAAAAACATAGCTATAGTTAACAAAGAAATACTAGAAAAAGCCCATATACGTCGAAGATTTTTTGTTGCTGTCGGAAAAAGGAGAAGTCCCACTCCTATTAACAAAGGAACTGGAAGTGGAATGAAGGGTATGAGCCATGCGTATTGGTATATATGTTCCATAATATAAAAAATTCAGTTCGAATTGCAGTTTTTTTCGTATTCATTAGTTCTTGCCGTTTTTGAAAGAAATCTCTTTAAAAGAATTTAAATAAATAAAATACAATATATATAACAATAATAATAACTTAAAATATAGGGATCTTTCTTTTTTTTTTTTTTTATTCAAATCAAGAAATTCTTATTGGTCAAATAAAAAATTGTGTTAGTAAATAAAGAATATCTAAAATTGAGAAGAAAAAAATACCACTTTATTTTATATTTAAACATCAGTGTTAATGCGTATATAGACTCCAGGATAAAAACGACTCGTAATCATAAGTTTTACTTACTAAAACTCTAAAAAATGCATAATGAAATGGGTTTATTCTATAATTTGTTTAGAATTTTTAACCCATTTTACACAAAATTTTTTTATTGTTTTACATCCCAAATCTAAAGCAAAATCGAAAAACAGTTGATATGTTTTCAACAAACTAAAAACTCAAGTCAATTTTTAAAATTAAGATTACGGAAGTATTGGGTTTAAAAATTTATCAGCGCCGTTTATTAGGTACATATCAATTTTATTTAAATACAACACAACAAAAAGAAAATATAAACCATAGAAAAGACAAGATCAAAGGTGACATTTTTATTCATTAATTTAGTAATAAAAATTCTTAATAAAATTAATTTTGAATTTAAGATAAAATTTTTTATGAATAGATCATAGACTAGTTTGCTTCTACTAATTCAAATATTTTCTTATTTTTTCGTTTTAATAAAATGAAGAGGTTACCGTCTAGAATATAAATACATAGATAATGAATAATAAACAAAGACTTGTTTGAACAATAGATGTCTTTCACATCCAACTATACCAATGAACAATCAATTAAATTTGAAATGGCAGTTCCAAAAAAACGTACTTCTATTTCCAAAAAGTCTATTCGTAAAAATATTTGGAAAAAAAAGGGATATTGGGCGGCGTTAAAAGCTTTTTCGTTAGCAAAATCTCTTTCTACCGGGAATTCGAAAAGTTTTTTTGTACGAAAACTAAGTACTAAAAACTTGGAATAATCAGATCGGAATCGATCTGATTCAAAAACAAAGCCTAACATACCAAATTAGGATGACAAAATTATGAAGAAATTGAATTTTTTATTTTAGATTTGAAATGAAAAATTCAATTTCTTTCTAATTTAATTTAAATAGTCAATTTAGACTCTGCGTTTATTAATAGTAAAAGGAGAAAGGATCATGTTAAAAAAAAAGAGAATCATCATCGTTTTTTTAGTCTATTTCATTTCTATTGTTTAATTCATTTTTTTTGAATACAAAAATATCTTTTTAAGAAAAACGACTTTGGTACAGTACTGAAATTCGGATACAAAAAAGTCTATTTTTATATATTCATATTCAAAGGATCTATTTTTGTATTATTTACTCATTTTGAAATCAGATAAAGCAGTACCAAATGAAATAAAAATTTTGTGGTTTACCTGAGGATAGGTAAAAATACTATACTTAAAAGGGGCTCTAAACATAAAATACACTAAAGTCTATTGACAAATTAAAAAGGAGTACTCTAAAATTGACTTAAAATTCAATTTCAATTTGCAAATTATCCTTTATTTAATATTTCATTTTTCCAATTTTAAAATTGGAATGTTTCCGCAAACGAAATTAAAAAAGATATTGTAGTGAATTAATCTCGACGATTGAATAAAAAAAGGCTATTATGATTTAAAACAAGCCGCTATGGTGAAATTGGTAGACACGCTGCTCTTAGGAAGCAGTGCGAGAGCATCTCGGTTCGAGTCCGAGTGGCGGCATGGCATTTTTAACAATTATATAAAGAATTCAACAGCTCGATAGCCTCTAAATAAAAAAGATTAACTTTATTAAATAAATAATAATAATGAAAAATGAAATTGTCTTTCGTTTTTCAATTGATAATTTGTAATTGAGGTATTTATATATATATGATATTTTCTACTTTAGAACATATTTTGACTTATATTTCTTGTTCAACGGTTTCCGTTGTAATTACACTCCATTTAATAACTTTATTAGTCAATGAAAAAGTACGACTATATAATTCATTAGAAAAAGGCATGATAGTTACCTTTTTATCTATAACGGGATTATTAGTTACTCGTTGGGTTTATTGGAAATATTTCCCATTAAGTGATTTATATGAATCATTAATCTTCCTTTCCTGGAGTTTTTACATTATTCATATGATTCCATATTTTAAAAAACAAAAAAAGAATTTAAGGGCAATAACTGCACCGAGTGCTATTTTTACCCAAGGGTTTGCTACTTCAGGATTTTTAACAGAAATGCATCAATCTTCAATATTAGTACCCGCTCTTCAATCCCATTGGTTAATGATGCACGTAAGTATGATGGTACTCGGTTATGCAGCTCTTTTATGCGGATCATTATTATCAGTAGCACTTCTAATCATTCTATTTCCAAAAGATATAATAACGTTTTTTTATAAAAGAAAGCTTTTATTAATCTTAAATAAGTCATTTTTATTCAGTGAGATTCAGCACATGAACAAAAAAGGCAATATTTTCGAAAGTGTTTCACCCCTTTCTGTTAAAAATTATTACAGGTCTCAATTGATTGAACAACTAGATCAGTGGAGTTATCGTGTTATTAGTTTCGGATTTATGCTTTTAACCATAGGTATTCTTTCAGGAGCCGTATGGGCCAATGAGGCGTGGGGATCATATTGGAATTGGGACCCAAAAGAAACGTGGGCATTTATTACTTGGACTGTATTTGCAATTTATTTACATATTAGAACAAATAAAAAGTTGCAGGGTGCAAATTCTGCAATTGTTGCTTTTATCGGCTTTCTTATAATTTGGATATGCTATTTTGGAGTTAATCTCTTAGGAATAGGCCTACATAGTTATGGTTCATTCATATTAACACTTAATTAAATTGAAGAGAGGACGCTACAAATACAAACATAAAACAAAGCGTTTCTTATAAACTTATAAACAGGCGAGAACCATTTAAATGGTTCTCACAAACGTCAAGCATGCCCGATTAGAAGTCTAATTCCGCTGTTCTTCTTCCCAATATAAAGATAAAGAAGACTGCTTTTTCATTTCATTAAATTAAACTTATCTATAAAAAAAGTTTGATAAAATAGCTTCTACCTTCTCAGCGGATAATGAAAGAACAAAATCTGGATAAACGCCAACACTTAGTACTGGTAGAAAGATAGAAGTCGAAATAAACAATTCTCGTGGTCCAGAATCAACAAAATAAGAGTTTGTAATATTAAGTAACTTATATCCATAAAACATTTGACGTGACATAGATAATGAATAAATAGGAGTTAATATCATTCCAATGGCCATGCCAAAAATAATTAATATTTTTGGCATTAAAAGTAATTTTTGACTAGTAATTATTCCAAAAAAGACTAGTAATTCCGCAATGAAACCACTCATGCCCGGTAACGCAAGGGATGCCATTGAAAAGCTACTGAATAGTGTAAAGATTTTTGGCATTGGAAGAGCTATTCCCCCCATTTCGTCGAGATAAACAAGACGTATTCGATCGTAACTAGTCCCCGCTAAGAAAAAAAGCGCAGCACCAATAAATCCATGAGAGATTATTTGTAAAATGGCTCCATTAAGTCCCGTTTCAGTTATAGAACTAATTCCTATAATTATAAAACCCATGTGAGATACAGAGGAATAGGCTATTCTTTTTTTTAAATTCAGTTGTCCAGAAGATGTTAAAGCTGCATAGATTATTTGCATTGTGCCTATTAGTATCAACCAAGGAGAAAATATCGAATGAGCATGAGGTAATAATTCCATATTGATACGAACTAACCCATATGCCCCCATTTTTAATAAAATTCCCGCTAGAAGCATACAAGTACTGTAATGGGCTTCCCCATGCGTATCTGGTAACCATGTATGTAAAGGTATAATTGGTAATTTGACAGCAAAAGCAATCAAAAATCCAATATAGAATATTATTTCTAATGCCAAGGGATACGGGTGATTTACCAATGTTTCCAAATTTAAGGTAGGTTCAGGAGAACCATATAAACCAACACCGAGAACTCCCATTAATAGAAAAATAGAACCCCCCGCCGTATACAAAATAAATTTAGTAGCGGCGTAGAGACGTTTCTTTCCTCCCCACATGGATAAAAGAAGATAAACAGGAATTAATTCGAATTCCCACATTACGAAAAAAAGTAAAAGGTCTCGGGACGAAAATGATCCTATTTGACCACTGTACATTGCTAACATCAAAAAGTGGAATAATCGGGAATCCCGAGTAACTGGAAAAGCTGCTAAAGTAGCTAAAGTAGTGATGAACCCCGTTAGTAAAACGGGTCCTACCGAAAGTCCGTCTATTCCTAATCTCCAGTGAAAATCAAAAAAGTTGATCCATTTATAATCTTCTGCCAATTGGATTAATGGGTCGTCCGGTTGGAAATGATAACAAAATGCATAGGTTGTTAGAAGTAGCTCTATCGTAGCTATACATAAAGTATACCACCTAATTACCTTATTTCCTCTCTGAGGAAGAAGAAAAATAAAAGAACCTGCAAATAGGGGCAAAACTACAATTGTTGTTAACCAAGGAAAAGAGTTCGTGGTAAAAACAAGATACACTTGGGCCAAAAAAACCCGTAACCGAAAAATTCGAATCTTCGGTTACAGGTTTTTGTCAGTAAAAAAATCCAAATTGAATAAACTAAATGGATTCAAATGACATTTTCAGGAACATATCAATAAGCTAGGCCCATGCTCCGAGTTGTTTCATGCCATAAATAAACTCTAACGCTTAAAAAATCTGTTGGACAAGCGGATTCACATCTCTTACACCCAACACAGTCCTCTGTTCTTGGAGCGGACGCTATTTGTTTAGCCTTACATCCGTCCCAAGGTATCATTTCTAATACATCTGTGGGGCAAGCTCGAACACATTGAGTACACCCTATACATGTATCATAAATCTTTACTGAATGTGACATTGGATCTATAATTTTTTGAATTTCATTAATTTGAATTTTCGATCTAGTTCTAGTAAAGGAAATTAAATACATATTTAAATACCAGACGAATCAATGATTTACCAGAATTTTGTGACTCACTTTATTTCTGGATTGGATTGGTGACTTATTAAAAAAAAAAGAGGTTCAAAGTACTTTTATTTCTTACATTTAAAAAGTATGTTCGACCTTAAAGTGGGATACCTAATAATCTAAATGAATATTAAAATTTTTATTTCTAGTTATATAGTTATAATAATATAATATATAGAATATCATCATACTAATAATATTAATTAGTCTAATATATAGAATAAAAAAACGACTATTTATTCAATAAATTCGATTGATTGATACGAATTGATTTTCTGTTACGATAAATTGACGAAACAATAGCAAGACCAATAGCTGCTTCAGCGGCAGCAATAGCTATCACAAAAATTGAGAAAATGTTTCCTTTTAATTGGCGACTATCAAAAAAATCCGAAAATGTTACAAAATTTAGATTAACTGCATTCAATATAAGTTCAAGACACATAAGAGCCCGAACTAAATTACGACTCGTGACTAATCCATAGATTCCGATAGAAAACAAATACGCACTCAAAGCAAGTACATGTTCGAGCATCATTGACCAACTCCTTATCAATATAAATTTATGAATCGGAACAAAAATTAAAACCATTGGATTGACTCGAATACGATAAGTTCAATTCAATTCAAATCAAATATAAGAAATTAAAAGAACAAAACTATGTTAGTAATTAAGAAATTGAATAATAAGTTTCTAAACCAATTAGAATACAATTGGATGTAAATGGATATGAGAAAATCGACTTTTTGTGATTGCTGGTTTTATTGACGCGCCACAGCAATTGCGCCTATTAAAGCAACTAAAAGAATTATTGAAATGAGTTCAAAGGGAAGAAAAAAATCTGTTGATAAATGAATTCCGATTTGTTGACTAGTAGTTATTAAATCGTGTTCGAGAATCTGGTTTGATTTTGTCGTCCAAATAATACCATACCATGACGTATTTAGAATCGTAATAATTAATGAAAGAAAAAGACTTGTACAAATAAACGCAGTAACTTTGTCCCCAACAGTCCACAGACGCAAATTTGTATCATATTCTGGCCCATTCATGAACATTACAGCAAATATTATTAAAACATTTATAGCTCCCACATAAATAAGGAGTTGTGCAGAAGCTACAAAATGCGAATTTGCTAGAATATAGAATAAAGATATACAAACAAGAACCAATCCTAACGAAAAGGCCGAAAAAATGGGATTTTTAAATAATACTACTCCTAGACCCCCTAATATAAGACCTGTTCCCAGAAAGACTAAAATAAAATCATGTATTGGTCCAGGTAAATCCATTATATTATATATAAAATAAGAGATAAAAAAATCAGAATGTTTCATGATTTTATTGAATTGAACAAGAATAAAGGATTCATGCGTTCCTAATTATAAAATCCCAATGTGTACGAATTTATCCGGGTAAAATGATTGGATCCATTGCATTATTTTTTTTATTTACAAATAAAAAAATCGTTAACCAGATTTTCAATACAAATTTTTTCACCAATCAATAGACTGGCAAATAGTTGCAATTAAAAATGATTGACCACAAAAACAGAAACTTTTTGATTTTAAATTGACTATTTATATTTCAGTTTTTTTGGAAAAGGGAATAAAGAAACTTTAAAAAGTTATTCATTTAGTAAACTAATTAGGAAGTTTTTTTAATCACGATATTTTTTTTATTTGAGGTGAATTCAAAATGGGTCGAATTGTGTAATCATCCGTTATTGATATTGGTAAACGACCCAGAGCAATTTGATTATAATTTAATTCATGACGATCATAAGTAGAAAGCTCATACTCTTCAGTCATTGATAAACAATTTGTTGGACAATACTCAACACAATTACCACAAAATATACAGATTCCAAAATCAATACTGTAATTAAGTAATCGTTTTTTTCTAAGATCTGTTTTCAATTTCCAATCAACAATAGGTAAATCTATAGGACATACACGAACACATACTTCACAAGCAATACATTTATCAAACTCAAAGTGTATTCGACCACGAAACCGCTCTGAAGTGATCAATTTTTCATAAGGATATTGAATAGTTACAGGTAAACGGTTGGCATGAGATAGGGTAATCATAAAACCTTGGCCGATGTACCTTGCCGCGCGCACTGTTTGTTGACCATAATTGATGAACCCGGTTATCATAGGGAACATATATTAAATATCAAAATAAAAAATAAGATTTTGTTTCTTTTTCTTGTTTGAGAAAAATTGGAACTATAGTAAATAGAAAATATTATCTTTTTTATAAAGAAAGGAGTTGGGAAGAAGTTGTTAATAATAGATTACCTAAAGAAATAGGTAAAAGAAATTTCCATCCAAGATTTAATAATTGGTCCATTCTCAGTCTAGGTAAAGTCCATCTTGTTGCGATAGGAATGAACAAGAACAAAAATGTTTTCGCTAATGTAATGAAAATACTAAATGTCGCTCCAAAAACTCCCACCACTTTATTCATTTCAAAAACCTCAGGAATGAATATGTCAGGAATAGATAAATCCCAACCACCCAAGTAAAGAATTGTTACAAATAATGAAGAGACTAACAGATTTAGATAGGAAGCAACATAAAATAAACCAAATTTAATACCGGAATATTCGGTTTGATAACCTGCTACTAATTCTTCTTCTGCTTCTGGTAAATCAAAGGGCAATCTCTCGCATTCTGCTAAAGAAGAAATTAAAAAAATGAAAAATCCTATAGGTTGTCGCCACAAATTCCACCCCAAAATACCATACTTTGACTGCGCTTCAACTATATCAACTGTACTTGAACTGTTAGATAATTATAGTCGACGAGAAGATCACTCTTGTCATCGCTATTACAGAACCGTACATGAGATTTTTATCTCATACGGCTCCTCTAGCGCCATAAATAAATCTAAGGATTGATTCGATATTCTTTACTTAGGATAGCAAAAGTCCAAATAAACCGAAAGATCCTGAATTAAACCAATGAAATTCTGTCTGCGATACTATAAAAGTGCTTCAGAATTGATCTCATCCTTTGACTGACAAAAGGTTTGTTGAGTAATAACTTAATCCTTGAATAAAATACTACTTTAGTATGAATAAAAAAAATATCACTTTAGTTTTTAAAAAAGGCTTAAAAGGTCGTTCATGACTTATGCCATAATAAAAATGGCATTTTTATTAATATGTCTCTCTAAAACTATATATTTTTTTTCGTCCATTGTATTTCTATTTCTTTTGTTAGGCTTAAAAAAAGTAAAAGGATTACTTCGTTCCTGATAGTTATTCACTTAATGGGTGGATAGGAGCATACTCTGGATCGGAATTTGTGGGAGTACTACTTGATAATTTCTACCAATTTAAAGCCTCAATTAGTCTTTCTTTTATGTAAATTTAGGATAACTTCCATAAGTTATATTACGAATCCTTTGTGTACTTTGGTGTTCCTAATCATCCACTTTTTTTACTCAATCTATATGGTAATATGGTTAGTAAAAACGCCATAAAATCAGTCTTTTCAACCCGCTTCAAGTTATAATTACTAATTAATTAATCTTGGGAGTACACAGTCTTGATTACTTATGTTTATTTACGTTTAATCCTTGTACCTAGGAAATGAGATTTTTTTTACTGCAAATTTAGAAGCGGTTTTTTTCACTCATCTAACTATCTAGTTTAATTTATCAACCCTATGCTGGTGAATAAAACAATGAAGATTCTAGTTAATAAGTTGCTTAGAAATTGCACTTTCTTCTTAGAAACCTAAAATGTAAGGCTTATATCTTAACGAATCGCACGTAGAGATATTGATAACACACATAGAGTTAATGGTATTTCATAACTAATTGATTGGGCAGCAGCCCGTAGACCACCTAAAAAGGAATATTTATTATTTGAGCCATATCCTGACATAAGAAGTCCAATTGGAGCAATACTTGAAATAGCGATCCATAAAAAAACACCAATACTGAAATCAGCTAGAACAAGGTGATAACCAAAAGGAATTACTGCATAACTTAGTAGAATTGATATGACGGCTATAGAGGGTCCAATACTAAATAAACGTGTATCCCCCCTAGATGGAAGAAGGTTTTCTTTCAAAAGTAGTTTTGTTCCGTCTGCTAAAGCTTGAAGAATTCCCAAAGGACCGGCATATTCAGGTCCAATACGTTGTTGTATACCCGCGGATATTTCTCTTTCTAACCATACGATTACCAGTACGCCTATTGTGATTCCCAATACGAGAATCAAAATAGGGAAAAGTATCCATATAGCCCCAAAAATTTCTTTTAAGGATTCCAATCTGTAAAAAGAATTGATATTTTGTATTTTTGTTGTATCAATTATCATTTCAACGATCAACTTCTCCCATAATGATATCTATGCTACCTAATATCGTCATAATATCAGCCAATTTCATTTTTTTAACTAATTGAGGAAGAATTTGTAAATTGATAAAACCGGGCGGGCGAATTTTCCATCTCCATGGAAAAACACTCTGATCTCCTATCAAAAAAATACCCAACTCTCCCTTTGGGGCTTCGACTCTCACATAAAGTTCTTGTTTCGATAATTCAAAAGTAGGCGATGGCTTTTTACTAATGAATCTATATTCAAAATCACTCCATTCAGGATATTTTATCCTATCAAAGCGTCGAATTTCTAAATTCTCATAGGGACCCCCTGGAATTCCTTCTAGAGCTTGTTGAATAATTTTTATGGATTCTGCCATTTCACCTATTCGTACTAAATAACGAGCTAATGAATCCCCTTCTTTTTGCCATTGGATTTCCCACTCCAATTCGTCATAACACTCATAATTATCAACTTTACGAAGATCCCATTGTATTCCGGAAGATCGTAGCATTGGTCCTGATAAGCCCCAGTTTAGTGCTTCTTCTTCACCAATTACACCGACTCCCTCAACTCGTTCTAAAAAAATAGGATTTCGCGTAATCAATTGCTGGTATTCAGCAAGTCCCGTTAAAAAATACTCACAAAAATCTAAACACTTATCTATCCACCCATAAGGTAGATCGGCAGCTACTCCTCCAATACGAAAAAAATTATGCATCATTCTCATACCAGTTGCCGCTTCAAATAAATCATATACTAATTCTCGTTCTCTGAAAATATAGAAAAAGGGGGTTTGCGCACCAATATCTGCCATAAAAGGGCCGAGCCATAACAAATGAGAAGCTATGCGGCTTAACTCCAACATAATAACTCTGATATAGCTAGCCCTTTTAGGTACTTGAATATTTCCCAATTGTTCGGGTCCATTTACAGTTATTGCTTCTGTGAACATAGTAGCTAAATAATCCCAACGTGTTACATAAGGCAGATACTGTATAATTGTTCGGTTTTCTGCAATTTTCTCCATCCCTCTGTGTAAATAACCCAAGATTGGTTCACAGTCAATAACATCTTCACCGTCTAAAGTAACAAGAAGTCGGAGAACGCCATGCATTGATGGGTGGTGAGGGCCCATATTGACTATCATCAGGTCTTTTCTTTTAGTTGGTACAGTCATAAGTTGTGCCCCGATTCATTCTTTCATGAATTCTTGTTTCCATAAATTGCTGAAAAAAATTCATCAAAATTCAAGATCTACTAAAATCAAATAATTTTTAAAAACTCTTAAAACTAACGCGTTTTTCGCTCTCGAATGTTCAATTGACTTATTAAATCTTTATAACGTACTCGATTTTTGTTTGATAAATAAACCAGTAGTCCTTGGCGTTTTCCGAGAATTTTTCGGAGACCTCTCTGAGATGAATAATCTTTTTTATGCAATTCCAAATGTGAAGTAAGTCTTCGTATCTTATTAGTAAAACAGAAAACTTGAAATTCAACAGATCCCCTGTTTTGTTCTTTTTTTTCATACGAAATCCCGGATATAACTGGATTTTTGTTCATAAATTCTTAAACTTCCTTACTTTTTAGATTTCCAAAATATGTAATTTTCACGATCAGAAATAATAATGCCAGCTTTTTCAACTTAACCTGGTATAAACATTTCCTTCTTTTTGCTGGTGATTCCTTTATGGATCTAAATGATACGTCATCAAATTTATATCATATACCCGAATTGAAGCCAAGATGCGTGTGCATATATTTATCTAGCAGAGATATAGGGAATAAATAAATTTATCATAAATGCATTTTAAATCGTGGATACATATGTATTCTTAATATACTAAAGCGACTACCATTATTCGTATCAAACCAATAACGGTTCATACAGGCTAAATCTTCTAATCTATAATTAGACCAAAAAAAGGCTTTTAATTTTATAACTGGATTGCTTTCACACTTAAGATCTTTATTTTCATCACAAAATTGCCTACAATTTTTTATCTGAGTCCTGTTGTAAAATATTGTATTCCTATACATACCCTTATTTTTAGTTGAATTCAAACAAATTAGAATTCGCAATTCTCTACGACGCCTAGGTGATAACATATTTTCAAGAGCAGGTAAATCAAAATGGGTTTTGTCTCGATTTTTCATCAGCGTTTGATATCTTGGAACGCATTCATCCAGATTCGGCTTATCAATATTATCGACGTTTCGTTTTTGATTTTTTTGCTGTTTACTCTTATGAATCAATGAAATAGCTATGGTTTGATACAGAAAAAATGGCCCATCGCCCTTTACAGACAGACGAATGGGTTCAATAATCAATATCCCTCTTTTTATCAGTTGTGTAAGAGTTAAATCTTTTTGAATAAGCATTATATTGAGACTTATTTCTCTTCTTTCAATCGAGGATATTGTAATTTCTTTTGGATTTTTCAATCTAAGCAGGAGACAGTAGATTTTTATATTATTGATCAATTTTTGATTCAAAGAATCATCCCATCTCAATTGAAAAAGTAAATACCTTTTAAGGAAGAAATCGAGTTCTGCTTCAGTACTACTCTTGTCTTGTTTTTTTTTGCTACGGTTTTTAATATCTGATCCTATATCATTTTCTTGAATATCTTTTTGGTGATTTGAGATAACAGATTCATAATTTTTGTGACCATAAGATTTGGGATCTCTTTGACTTACGAGTTCTTTTTGGTCTTGATTCCTATTTTGTAATTCAACAGATTTTTTAATATTTGATATTATAGATATAGATGTTGTAAAAGGATTCCCTTTTTTCGTTCTATTTTTTTTTTGCTTTTCGTTAAAATCACTGCCATTACAATTTGAAAAAAGTAAATTTATTGGTATAACCCATGGTTTGAGTTTATATGTATTATAAAGTAAGAAAAATTCGGGGAAGAACCAAAATTCTAGATTCCATATGGGACGACTTAATATTTCTTCATTCATCCCCATCCAATCAAAAAAAAAAAATGCCTTAGGGGATTGTGTTATTTCGTGAGAAATTGTACGATAAAAAAGATCTTTCGGTTCAATTTTATCAACAATTTTATAATTGTTAGGTTTAGTCTTAGTATTTTCAGTATTACTATTGATCCAAGCCTCCATGTCTATTTTTTTTATAAAAAAAAAAGGGCTTGTTTTACAATAAAAATGTTTTCTATCTGTATTTTTTTCTATATCCAGAATATTTTTTATTCCTAAATAATTACTGATAGGGATATTCCACCATACATCAATTAATTTGTCTTTAGGTATGTTGTAATTATAAGTATAAAAAATTTCTTGATTTTTAGTTCCTTGTAATAGTTCTCCATATGAATCCTTCTTATGGTCATAAAAAAGAGAATTATATGCTAAAATAGAATATCTATAGTTTTTTTTATAATTCTCTTTTTGATCGAGCAATAAACAAAAAAGATTTTCTGAATTTTTTCTTTTTTTGAAATTAAATAATTGGCCTTTTTTATATGAATTCCATTTATTTTTTTGTAAATTTTGCTTTTCAACCTCACAATGTTTAGTAACTCGATTGCACGATTTTTCTGGTCCTAATTGAGACCATTTTATCTGAGATAAATCGTATTGATAATTTCTTTTTAATGTTACCAAGTTTTTATTCAGTTCAGAACTTGGAAGTTTTTTAGTCTTTAACTTATCAGTAGTTATTCCTTGTGTTCTAAAAAAATTTTGGATTTCTTTTTTCAGAAATAAAGACGTTCCGTGATACTGAAGAATAGACTTTAACTTAAACTTATATAAGACTTCGACTTGTGATAATTTATACAATACATAGGCTTGTGACAAAAACGAAAAATCCGAAAGAATCTTTGCATTTTTTTTTATATGGCTAATCAAAGCCAAAAGTGATTTTATAAATTGAATTTTTTTTTTATTTCTTTTTTCAATCCTTTCTTGTTTTTTATTAGTAATGGGTTTTTCACTCACATTTTTTGTTGATTCAAACAAAAGTTGTATATAAATTCGGGGAATATTAATAATATATAGAAATATATCTACAGATATTCGTTCCCTAAAAAATTTTATAAAAATTTTTGATTTACGAATTAAGCGAGTATTTCTTCTTTTTAATATATGACCAATATCTTGGGGTGATTCTAAATTTTGAGTACCATAAAGTCTTTTGTTCGGCTTAATAATGCATTTTTTAGTTTGGAATCTTTGTTTTTTTTCTTTTGTAATTTTTTCTATTTGATTTTTGATTGTTCTTGTTCTATTAGTAAGATCTCTCTTTGTTTGGTCTTCCACTGAATCGCTAAAATTTGTCTGATTCATGACTAGGGTTTGAATGGCTGATTCATAAACCATGTGATTAGGGATTGTCGAATCTTTTTCTTTTTTTAGTTCACTAGATTCTT